ATTTATGATAATGTCTACTTAACTGTAAAGGGGGTGGGAAGTTCTGCTGATGAGGTTGCTAAGAAATGGTGGTATCATCGGTGGTTGGGCAGGACTAATCATAAAGATATTGGAACTTTGTATATAATTTTGGCTTTTTGATCAGGGTTAGTTGGGACAAGGTTAAGGTTGTTGATTCGATTGGAATTAGCTCGTCCTGGTGGTTTTATAGGGGATGAGCATTTATATAATGTTATTGTAACTGCTCATGCTTTTGTTATAATTTTTTTTTTAGTTATGCCAATGATGGTAGGCGGGTTTGGAAATTGACTACTTCCTTTGATATTAACTTCTCCAGATATGTCTTTTCCTCGTTTAAATAATTTAAGATTTTGGCTGCTTCCTTGTGCTTTATTTTTTTTATTATGGTCTGGATTTGTTGGCAGAGGAATTGGAGCTGGATGAACAATTTATCCTCCTTTATCTGGTAATTTAGCTCATAGAAGACCTTCTATGGATTATGGAATTTTTTCTATGCATTTGGCAGGTGCTTCTTCTATTTTAGGTGCTGCTAATTTTGTTACTACTATAATTAATATGCGACCAGGAGTTATGGAATTAAAGCGTGTGAGTCTTTTTGTTTGGTCTGTTGTGATTACTGCTTTTTTACTAGTGTTAGCGATGCCAGTTTTGGCAGGTGCTTTAACTATACTTTTAACTGACCGTCATTTTAACACATCCTTTTTTGATCCTAGAGGGGGAGGAGATCCTATCTTGTTTGTTCATTTATTTTGATTTTTTGGACATCCTGAAGTGTATATTTTAATTTTACCTGGATTTGGTATTATTTCTCATGTTGTAAAGGTTCATTGTGGAAAGAAACGAGTCTTTGGTACTTTAGGAATGATTTATGCTATAGTGTCTATTGGGATTCTTGGATTTTTAGTTTGGGGACATCATATGTTTACAGTTGGGATAAATGTTGATAGCCGGGCTTATTTTAGTGCCGCAACTATAATTATTGCTGTTCCTACAGGTGTCAAGGTGTTTAGATGATTGGCTACAATATGTGGGGGTAACATTCGTAATGAGGTTAGAATGTATTGGGCTGTTGGTTTTCTTTTCTTGTTTACTGTTGGGGGATTAACTGGAATTGTTTTATCTAGAGCTTCGTTAGATGTTGTGCTGCATGATACTTACTATGTTACTGCTCACTTCCATTATGTTTTATCAATGGGTGCTGTGTTTGCTATTTTTAGTGGGTTTCATTATTGGTATCCAATAATGACTGGGTATGGATTACACCCTGTATGAAGAAAGGGGCAGTTTTTTTTAATGTTTATTGGTGTAAATTTTACTTTTTTCCCTCAGCATTTTTTAGGATTGAGAGGGATACCTCGTCGATATGCAGACTATGCGGATTGCTATTTCTTTTATAATATGGTTTCTAGGTGGGGGTCTTCTGTCTCTTTTATTGGTTTAATTGGATTTTTATTCATTGTGTGGGAGAGATTTTTGAGGCAGCGTCCTTTAGTGTTTAGGGCTGCTTTGGCCACAGAGCCTGAGTGGGCTTATAAGACTTTTCCTGCTGGTCAACATAATGATCCTGAGAATATTTATAGATTTTTACCTAAAGCTGAGGTTTCGAAATCTTCTAAAGGAATGCATACTTGGTTTAGAAAGATTTTTCGTGAAGCTAAAGGTAGCCATTAAATCATGAAAATAAAGATAAATGAAAATTGATGTGGCAGAATATATGCACTAGGCTTAAAACTTAGGGATAAGGTTTTTAACCTTCTTCAATAATGGTTTCTGTAGTGTTATCTTGTTTTTTGACTTCTATGATAGTTTTAGTTGGTGTTGCTTTTTTTATTGTAACTGAACGTAAAGGTCTTGGGATAGTACAGCTTCGTCAAGGCCCAAATAAAGTTGGGTTAAAAGGGTTAGTTCAACCTCTTTCAGATGGAGTTAAGCTTTTGACTAAGGGGTTTTCTATCCCTGCGGCTGCTAATCCTATTTTATTTGTGTTCGGCCCTGTTTTGTGTTTTTTTATAAGGTATATTAGTTGGGTGATTTATCCATTGGCTTTTTGTAGTTGTTTTTTTAAGTATAGGGTTCTGTTTTTTATAGCGGTTTCTTGTTTAAATGTGTACGGGTTAATTTTGGTTGGTTGAAGGTCAAATTGTCAGTATGGGCTGTTGGGGAGGATGCGAGCTGTGGCGCAGAGTATTTCATATGAACTTATTATGTCTACTGTTATGATGTGTTCTTTGCTTTTCTTGAGAAGGTTGGAATTATTTTTATATCGTGATATTGGCTTTTCTTTTATTTTTGTGTGCTTAGAAGCTATACTAATTTGATTTATTACTGTCTTAGCTGAGACTAATCGAGCTCCGTTTGATTTTGTGGAAGGAGAGTCTGAGTTAGTAGCCGGCTATAATGTTGAGTTTGGGGGGTTTGGCTTTGCTTTAATTGCTTTAGCTGAGTATGGGGCTATCTTGTTTATAAGGATAATAACAGGTTTATTGTTTTTAGGGGGGTTGATGCCTTTAAGAATAGGCGGAAACATTGTTGTAGGCTTATTAGTAGTCATTATTTCTTATGTGATTGTATGTGTTCGTGGGGCTTACCCTCGATTTCGTTATGATCAGTTGATAGAATTTTGTTGGGTAAAATTACTTCCTGTTTCTCTGGGGTTGTTTGTCCTATCTGTAGGGATAGTGGCTTTATAGGTCACAGGTCAGGTTAGCAGAATATTTAATGCGTTTGTTTTAGGCTCAAAAGGTTATACTTTTAGTATACTTGACAATAAAGGATAGCATAAGGTAATGTTTCTTGCTTACAACAAGATGATAGTTGAGTAACTTCCTTTAAATTTAAACTTTAGCTTATGAAGAGCGGTTAGCTGTTAACTAATTGGTGTAGAGTTGTCTACAAGTTTAGATTGGTTTAAAATTGTGTTCGAGGTTAAAAGCCTCTATCTTTCTGTTTATTATTGACTTCGTTATTTTGTTGTTTGGTGTTTATTTTGTTTCTCATTATGGAGAGATTGTTCTGGAGTATAATTTTGGTCATTATTTGTTTAGAGGTTTTATTGGGTTTCCAGTTATTATTGATTGAGTTTCTATTATTGTATCTTTAATTGTAGTGTTAGTCTCTGCTTCTGTTATAATGTTTTCTTCTTTCTATATAAGAGAGGAAACATATTTAAGTCGTTTTACTTGACTTGTTATATTGTTCGTGGTTTCTATAATTTTCTTAATTTTTATTCCCAATTTGGTTGGTTTGATAATTGGATGGGACGGATTAGGTCTTGTTTCTTTTGTGTTGGTGATGTACTATCAAGACAAAAAGTCTTTGGGGTCTGCAATGATTACTTTTTTGAGAAATCGAATTGGAGATGCTTTTTTTATTATAGCGATTGGTGCCTCTAGATTTTTAGGATCGTGGCATTTTTTAGACTTAAGAGAGATTGAGCTTTCTATTATAATTATTGGGTTAGTAGTAGTTGGGAGGATAACTAAGAGAGCTCAAATTCCTTTTTCTGCCTGACTCCCTGCTGCTATAACAGCTCCAACTCCTGTTTCAGCTTTAGTGCATTCTTCTACTTTGGTAACTGCTGGTGTTTATGTTATTTTCCGTTTTTCTGATAGAATGAGAAGTAGATGATCTTTTTTTTTGCTTTGTGTCTCAAGAATAACATTACTTATGGCTGGGCTGGGAGCTGGTTTTGAGGTTGATTTAAAAAAGGTGATTGCCCTGTCTACTTTAAGGCAGCTTGGGATGATGATACTAGTTTTATCTGTTGGGGGATATTTTATTTGTATTTTTCATTTGGTTGTTCATGCTATATTTAAGGCCTTAATATTCATGTGTGCTGGGTTTTTTATTTACACTTCTGGCGGAATTCAGGATTCTCGGTATTTGAGGTCTTTATGAGTGAAATATCCTTTTGTCTCTTCTTGAATAGGTGTTTCTTGTCTTTCTTTAATAGGCTTACCTTTTATAGGCGGATTTTATTCTAAAGATTTGATTTTGGAATTGTGTCTTACGTGGGGAATAAGGTGGTTTGGTGTTTTTATAATTATAGGCCCTACTTTTTGTACAGCTTTTTATAGAGTTCGGCTGTTAAGACGCTTATTTAATCGAGTTGATGTTTCTCCATGTTGTTTTTTTCCTTTAGAGAATTGGAAGATTTTTTTGTGTACTACAATTTTAGGATTAGGGGGAATTTTTGGTGGGGTTATTTTACAATTATTAGTTCCATTTTTTAATAGGTTTACTTACATAGGATTTTTTATGAAAATTATTACTCCGGTTTCTGTTCTTTTAGGAGCAATATTTAGGTTTGGTGTTAGAAGAAAAAGGTTTACTGGATGAGATATAGAAAAATGATTAGGTACTGCGTGGATTAGAAAGTATTATTTAGTGGTTTTAGATTTATTAAGTTCTTTATGGTTTTTAATATTATTTAGAGGACGTCCTATTAGGTGTTGAACTTTAGTAAAAGGCAGAGAGTTAGAGGTAGTGATGGAAAAAAGTTGAGGTAAGGCTGTGGTTGCTAATGAAAATTTCTTTTCTAGTTGGGGGTACTTAAAGGTTGGAGAAGTTTCTAAAGATTTTAAGTATTTGTTGTTACCTGTTGTGTTTAGAGGGGTTATTTTTATTGTCTTTTTATCTTCCTTATTTTCTTTATATTTATAATTTTATAATTAAAAATGTTTTATGAGTAATTAGATTGCTAATTTTTTTATAAAAAATGAATTATAGATTTCGTCAAAAGAATTTGGCTGTAAAAATTTTATCTTCAGTTGTTTATGATTTACCAGCTCCTGTAAATTTAAGTTTCATATGAAATTTTGGTTCTTTAGCTGGGACATGTTTGGTAATTCAAATTTTAACAGGTTTGTTTTTAGTAATGCATTATAGGCCTGATGTAGATTTAGCTTTTTTTTCTGTATCACATATTGTTCGGGATGTAAATTATGGGTGATTAATTCGAAGTTGTCATGCTAATGGTGCTTCTTTATTTTTTATGTGCTTGTTCTTTCATGTTGGGCGTGGTATTTATTATCAGTCGTATTATTTATTTCATACATGGATAGTAGGTGTTAGGATATTGATTCTTACAATAGGTATTGCTTTTTTAGGCTATGTTCTTCCGTGAGGGCAAATATCTTTTTGAGGGGCAACTGTTATTACTAATTTAGTTAGGGCAGTGCCTTATTTAGGGGGGTGGTTAGTAGAGTGAATTTGAGGAGGGTTTGCTGTTGGGGATGCTACGTTGAAACGTTTTTTTATGCTTCATTTTCTTCTTCCTTTTGTTTTAATAGTTTTAGTTGTAGTTCATATTATGTATCTTCATTCAACAGGATCAAATAACCCTTTAGGGTTAAGAAGGGATAGGGAAAAAATTCCATTTTATCCCTATTATATATTTAAAGATTTGTTAGGAATTGTTTTATTAGTTGGGTTTTTGTTATTTATCGTTATGTTTTTTCCGGATATTTTTTTAGATCCTGTAAATTTTATGCCTGCTGACCCAATACGAACTCCCACTCATATTCAGCCTGAATGATACTTTTTGTTTGCTTACGCGATTCTTCGTAGTATTCCCAATAAGCTTGGAGGGGTTATTGCTTTGTTAATATCATTATTGATTTTGTATATTTTACCGTTTTTTCCTATGCCTAAATTAGGATTGGGGGCTGGGTTTTATCCTATTTGTCAGTTTTCTTTTTGAACTTTGGTTGGAAGGTTTTTGGTTCTTACTTATATTGGGAGCTGTGATATTGCTAGTCCTTATGTAGAAGTAAGAATTTTAGCTAGGGTTATTTATTTTTCTTATTTTTTGCTGAGGCCTGTAATTTTTCGTTTAGGAGATTCCTATGTGTATGGAAAGTAAAATTTCGAGGGTGTAAAATAATTTTATAAAATGATAGTGTTATGTTGTTGATTTTTATTAATTTTGATAGTGTGCCTATTTATTATGTTAAAAAGTACTCATCCAATTTTGTTTATGGCGTGTATTGCTTTGGTTTCTTTAATAATAAGTTTGCTAATTAGAGTCTATAGTAATGTAGTGTTAGGTGCTTTAGTAATTTTAATTTATGTCGGAGGGGTGATAGTTCCCTTTTCCTACAGGGTATGTTTAGCACCAAACCCAGATTTTGTCGGATCAAGGAAGCCGAAGGGTTTATTATACTTTGTAGCTAGGGGTGCTGTTTTTTCTTTTTTTTTTATTTTATATTTTTTGAGGTTCTTCTATTTTTTTTCTGATAGAACATTTTTTACTGATTTTTCTTTAAGTAAAGATTTTCAGTATGATAGGTCTATTTTTTTCTCTGAAGGATGGGGTAAAATGATTTTAGAATTAAGAGCTGTTTTGATTGTTTTATTAGTGAGGGTGGTGAGTTTTAGAGGATGTTCTAAGGGAGCGTTAGTTCCTGTTGATTTTAGTCATTAGATAAAAAGATTAATGAGGAAATTTTTATAGCGGAATTATCTTTGTTTTAGTACTTTAATGGAAAGTTTTTTAGATTTATAATTAAAACCTAATGGGGTTTAGTTTTATTCAGAAAAAGAAATTTTTAGAATATGTACTTTTTGTATCATGGTTTATAGAGGTGTTAAATTTATATTTATTCCTGAAAACTTTAGAGCTATTTATTTTATAATTTTTATGTTGCATAATAGGGGATAAAAAATAAATAGAGGTGAAATGCTAGTCGAAAAAGTTGATAGCTGGTTAAAAGAGAAATATGTATTCGCATAGCGTAGAAGTTTTTGTTTAACTGAATTTGTTAGGCGCAATTTTTATAGTTAGTTTCTCGGGGCTCAGCTCGTGAAAATATAAAGTTAGGATGGAAGAAAGTAGGCTTGAAATTAGCCATCTTTTAAAGTTTTTTATAAAATATTCTTTCTTTGTTTTTATATTCCAATATCTTTTTATACCAAAAAATTATTTTGGTTAAATTAGTATAAAATTAGTAGCAAAAATGGTAGAAATATTATTTAAAAATTTATATATGTTTTTTGTTATTTTACTTAAAATTATCATCAAGGAACTCGGCAAATATACTTCCCGCCTGTTTATCAAAAACATCGCCTCTTGGTTTTAAGCACAAGAGGTTGGGCCTGCCCGGTGAATAACTATTTAAACGGCCGCAGTGAATAACTGTGCTAAGGTAGCGTAATAAATTGTCTCTTAATTGGAGAAGGGTATGAATGGTTTAACGTGGTAGTATCTGTCTCGGTGATAATAAGGTGAAGTTTTCTTTTGAGTTAAAAGACTTAAATATAAGTAAAAGACGAGAAGACCCTGTCGAGCTTGATAAAATTATGGAATGCTTTCATATAATAAGTTTAGCTGGGGCAGCTGAAAACCATGGAATAGTTTTTTATTACCTAAAGATCCGGTTTTACCGATTGTAAGAAAAAGCTACCGCAGGGATAACAGCGTAATCTTTTTTGAGAGAACTAATTGAAGAAAAGGTTTGCGACCTCGATGTTGGATTAAAGTTTCTTTTTGGTGCAGCAGCTAAAATAGTAGGACTGTTCGTCCTTTAAAACTTTACGTGATCTGAGTTCAGACCGGCGTGAGCTAGGTCGGTTTCTATCTTTAGTGAGATTGCCATTGTACGAAAGGATCCGGCTTTCTAAAAAAATTTTATTTTTTATAAATTAACTTTTGAATAATGATAACAGATTTGTTTACGGTGTTTGATTATGGCTATTATTTGAGAGATCTTCGATATAGAGTTTTTGTTTGAGGGGCTTCTATTTTTGGATTGATTAGGGTTTTAAGTTGTTGTGGTTATTGAATAGCCGATAATGATTTAGAAATTTTTATTTGAATGGTAACTAATGGGTTTAAGAATAAGATGCGGGAGGCTGGGTATCCTTCTGATACTGGAGCTGTTTCTTTATTTTCTAGGGTATTTTTATATATATTTTATATTATGTTAGTTGGATTATTTCCATTTGTTTACACAACTGCTGCCCATTATTTTTTTTCTTTTTCTATTGCTTTGACATTATGGCTTGCTTTAATATTTCAAAGAATTTATAATAGGATTCAAGGGTTTTTAGCAGGGTTTGTTCCAACGGCTGATAATGTTGCTGAGGGATTTGTTCTTAGGTTTTTTGAAATTATTAGGTATGTTGTGCGTCCATTTACTTTAGGGTTGCGATTGTTTTTGAATATTTTTACAGGGCAGATTATTTTGACTATGCTGGCTACAAATGCTTGGATAATTTTTTTTTGTATTATTTCTCCTGTTGGAATTTTGTCTAGGTTTTTACTATGTACATTTTTTGTTCTTGAGCTGTGTGTAGTAATACTTCAAGTTTATATTTTTTTTCTTCTTCTTATAACTTATGCTACAACTCGTTAGTTGTAAAGTAATTGTGTGTTTTTGATCGGATAAACTAAATTTAAGTTATTAGGTTCATGCCCTAACAATAGAATTGTATTCTTCCTTTCATTGTGTTTTTGGCTTTGGTACAAAACTGGCGTTTTCTAGGTTTACACATGGTATTTGAGAGTGTCGGGCAAAGGTTAAAGAAATTGGTTTCTAGGCTTATTCAATGTGGCTTTAGTTGTGATTGTATTTATAGCTAAGGGTATTTTCTTTAATAGGGTGTTGAATAGGTAGTTCAATCATTATGAGTTTGTGCTAAAAAAATCAGATTTTTTCCCCGTATCTCCAGTGGTTAATATTTCACAATTATGGAAACATAGATTTAGCTGTGAAAAGAAAGGAAGGAAATAAAGTGCCAGCACCTGCGGTTAAACTTTTTGTCTTTAGTCAGTTAAAGTGTATAGTTTAGTTATAGAAAATATTAGGTTAATTCTAGGTCAGTAAAATGTCGGTAAAATGAAAACAGTTTAGAAAAATTATGGACCTAAAAACTTGAAGCTAAAAAGTCTGGTTTTGCTGGGACTGGGATTAGATACCCCATTACTAAAGATGTCATAGCTCACTGCGGGGACTACGAGTATTAGTACTTAAAACCCAAAAAGCTTGGCGGTGTACCAAATCCGGTTAGGGGAACTTGGCGGTTAATTCGATGATCCTCGAAATACTTTACTTTTTTTTTTTCTTTATATACCGCCGTTGTCAATTTATCTTGAAGAGAAAAGTTTTAGGTGTTAATAATGGTTTATTATTGAATTCAGGTAAACGTGTAGGTTATAAAAAAGGCTTAGCTGAGTTACAATTGTTTAGCAAATATTACGGAAAGATTAATGAAAGATTATCTTGAAGGAGTACTTAACAGTAAGAGTTAATAAGAGTGGAAATCTGAATGGCGTAATTGGTATGTGTACAAATCGCCCGGCACCCTCGTATATAAGAAGATGAGGTAAGTCGTAACATAGTAATGCTATTAGAAAATGGTGTTTTGATTAATGTCACGAACGGGATATCATTTAGTAGATATAAGACCATGGCCAGTAATGGCTAGTATTAGGGGGTTTACTATTACTTCTGGGTTAATTGGGTTAGTGCACTCGTTTAATCCGGGAATTTTTTTATTGTTTGTAGGGTTTGCTTCTTTGATTGGCACTGTTATTTTGTGATGGGCAGATGTAATTACTGAAGGAACTATCCTGGGACAGCACACATCATTGGTGGCTCGTGGTTTGCGAGTAGGTATAATGTTGTTCATTCTCTCTGAGGTTGCTTTCTTTTTTTCTTTATTTTGGGCTTTTTTTCATTGTAGGCTTGGGGCTTTATGTCAGCATGAGCTTTGACCTCATGCTGGGATTCTCCCTATTACTTATTATTCTATTCCATTATTAAACACAGGATTACTTTTAGCATCTGGTGTAAGGGTAACATGAGCTCATAAGGCTGTAAAGTGTTGAAATGTTACAGAGGCAAAGCAAGCTTTATTTATTACTATTTTTCTTGGTATGTATTTTACTAAGCTTCAGTGAGATGAGTATAATGTCTGTTCTTTTTGTATTTCTGATGGTTCATTTGGATCAACTTTTTTTGTAATAACTGGTTTTCATGGGCTTCATGTTATTATTGGCACAATTTTTTTGATTGTTTGTTTGGGCCGGACGCATTTATATCATTTTCATAAAGGTGAAAATCATGTTGGTTTAGAAATAGCAATTTGATATTGACATTTTGTTGATGTTGTGTGGTTGTTTGTGTATAGGTTTGTTTATTGTTGAGGAATGTGATAGAGGGAAGCTGGGCATGAAAGAGCTTCTAACTTGTTTCATAGGGGGTTCAATTCCTTCTTTCCTTCTATGTTTGTAAAACTTGATCCTGGTTTTTTTTTATTTTTTATTTGTACTATTGTAGGGAGTTTGATTGGAGTTTTTGCTAGGAGTCCAATTGGTTTGTGATTTGCTATAGAGGTAAATTTTTTTGGGGCTGTTTCCTTGTTTTCTGGGAAGAGTTCGGTGGAAACTGATTCTACTATAAAGTATTTTATGAGTCAAGCTCTTGGTTCTGGTCTTTTGTTTTTAGGGATTTTATTAAGGTTAGGGAGTTTTATTGAAGTTAGTAGAGGGGTAATAAGAGTTTTAGGGGGTGTATTTTTATTAATAGGATTTAACATGAAAATTGGTTTGTTTCCATTTCATTTTTGGGTGCCAAGAGTAATGTCTGGTTGTTCATGGGTAAATTGCTTTGTTCTTTCTAGTTGGCAGAAAATTCTTCCTTTATGATTAGTGAGGGGGGTGGGGTTTGGGAGGCTATCTTTTCTGTTAATTGCTTGTTGTGTTTTTACTGCGTTGGTAGGAGGTGTAGGGGGTTTGGGGCAAGTTTATTTTCGTCCGTTGATTGGTTATTCTTCCTTAGTACATAGGGGCTGGATAGTCTTGTTAGCTGTTACTAGAGTTTTTAGATTAGGTGTTTATTTGTTAGTTTATAGATTTGTTTTAGCCGGATTGTTATACTCTTTGTCTTTGAGCCATTCTTATTGTTTTCAGCATGTTCCTGGCTTATTTTTTGGTGGGAGGGGGAATTCTTTTTGAATTTGAATTGGGCTGTATTTCCTTTCTTTAGGGGGGTTACCTCCTTTTTTTGGTTCAGTTTTAAAAATTTTAGGAGTTTTTAATTTGTCTTCTGTGATGCCCTTAGCTTTAATAGTGTTAATTTTAAGGTCTTTGATTAGGTTATTTTATTATTTGAACATTTTTTTTAATTTTTCTTTGTCTTTGAGGGGGATAAAATCTTATTATGCGGTTGAAAAATTTAGCTATGGAAAGTTTTCTAATTTTTTGGCTCTTAGAAGAATTAGAATTAATATTGGGATGAGTGTAATTTTTATTTTGCTAGGGTATTGGTTTTGATTTTAGTTTTAGTTATTTAGGGAGTTAGAATTTTCAATTTTTTAGGCGGTTTTAGAAATATGGGGAATTAAATGTGGGATGATTTTGGCGGAAGAATTGTTTAATAAATTATGAGACTATAGGCTATAAATATTTTAGAAGCGGGATGGTTGGTTAAGATGCCAAATTTAAGAATTTTGTTTGGTTTATTTTATAATTTTATTTTATAGTTTGCTGCTTTAAAAATTTTATATTTTTATAAAATAGGTAAGGGGACCCCCTTGCAGGTAAAAAAAAAAAATAACAAGATTTTTAGGGTTGTACGAGGGAGTCCTTGTAATTTTAAAAATGGGTGTTAAAAAAAAATGGAAGTTTTGGTAATTAGTTTTTAAGGTGAAAAGTGCTATAATTTGAAATTTAGGAAAAAAAAAATTGAAAAAAATTGATGACGGCTGAAAAAAAATTTTTTTTTAAGAAATATTTAAAAAATTGAATTGAAAAAAGGCTCATTTTGAGTTAAAAGAAGATAAATTTGGGTAGTGTTAGGATTTGCCTTGAGTTTTATAGAAAGTAATTTTTTTATTTTAAAGGATGGTATTAATCTGAGGAAAGATAGTAAGGTGAAGAGATGTTTGTGTCAAATTGAATGCAGAATTGGCGGGTAGGAACAAAAGAAAGGAAAGAATTTAGGGCTTTTTAGCTATAAAAGCTTTATATTTTCTGAGGAGTGCGGCTCCTCAGAAAATATAAAATGGAGCAGGGGGGAGGAGGGGAGGAGAGGAAAGGAGCCCCTTTGATTTCTATAAGGAAATCAAAGGGGCTCTACCCTACCTCTACTTTAGTAGAGGTAGGGTGTTAATATTATATAAGTTATTTCATTTAAGCTCTTCCTGCTCTACGATAGTTGAGCAGGAAGAGCTTATTTACTGATCAGCCCCCTGAGAGATCCCTACTCTAGGCAAGAGGATCTCGATAAGGGGGCCTGATCGAGTAGTACTCGATCAGCATAGGGGGAGAGATTTCTATGGGGGAATACTATGCGTAGCATAGTAGGGGCATAGAAATCTCTCCCCCTATAGGTAAATTGGGGGGAAGGGGGGTCCGGGGGGAAGGGGGGGTAGCGTGTTTTTAGTTGTGTTTTTGGCGGTTTTTACGGGTGTTTTGTGTGTTAGTTTTGAGTGAGAATGTGGGAAAAATTAGAAAATATGTAAAATAAAGGGGATTGTTTGAAAATCTCTTTAGTAGATTGGTGAGCCTAGAGATTGTAGGAATTTTTTTGTAAGTGGCTGTTTTGCTTTGATTGTTGAATTTTAAGTGGTGTTTAAATAATGAGTAAAGTGGGAAAAAGATTGAATTAAGAAATTTTTATTTTTTTCTGAAAATTTTTGAAAATCATGAAATTAGTTGATAATGGAAAAGTTGGAGAAATCAAAATGTGAAATGATGACTAATTATGGGATTCGGAAGACATAATATAAGAAGAAAAAATTCTGGGAAGAAAAATCCTGAAAGCTAATAAATCCTGGTAGCTTAAAGAGTAAAGCTTTAGTCTTTTAAACTAGAAATGTGATAATTCACCCCGGGTAGAGTGGGACTATTTAACAAATTTATATTAGGTAAGGATAGTTTATGGCACAATGGCGTCAATGAGGATTAGCTGATAGAACTTGTAAAAGAATACAAAATTTAATTTTCTATCATGATACTGTAATAACAGTTGTAGTGTTGGTACTATCTGTTGTTGGTTTTTTTTTGTTGTTATTTTTATTAAAAAATTATGCTTTGTCTGGGTTAACTTCTCGTTTTATCAGGAGAAATGAGCGTTTAGAGGCTTTTTGAGCAGTTGCTCCTTCAGTGATTTTGGCATATTTAGGTTTTTCTTCTTTGTTGAATTTATATACTATGGAAATAACTGGGATGGAGCCTGATTATGTTGTTAAGGTTACTGGGCGGCAATGGTATTGAAGGTATAGAGGAAGAGTTATTTCTACTTTAGAGGAGGGAGTTGATTATAGTTTTGACTATGATTCTTATATAATTCCTGAGGAGGACTTGACTGGGGAGTTAAATTATGCTTTTCGTTTAAATGAGGTGGATGAGGCTTTGTATTTACCTGCGGATAAGAAAATTCGATTATTATTTGGAAGAGATGATGTTATACATAGCTTTTATGTCCCTGGATTAGGTATTAAGGTTGATTGTATCCCTGGGCGTGTTAATAGAGCAGGAACTGACTCTCAGGTTGGGGTGTATTATGGAAAGTGTACTGAAATTTGTGGGGCTCATCATTCTCACATACCTATTAAAGTTGAATTTATGACTGAGCCTGATTTTTTAGGAGTAATTGGGAGGTTTTTAGTTGAACAGATTAATGAGCATCAAAGAAGTTTAGTAGAGGGTGAGGTTGACAAGGCAATGGAAAGAGGTGTTAGTTTAGGTTTAACTATTAGAAGAGATGGGGAGTCTTTTTAGTTATATATAAAAATATAGGAGGTCAGTAGCTGATACGTCAAGTTGTAGCCTTGGAGAGATAATTAATTTTTTACCTCTTAATTAAAATGCTTATGTTTGTTTGTTTAAGATTGTTTGTAATTAGAATATTTATATTAATTAAGGATTCTAACCATTTTTTTATAGTTATTTTAAGTTTAGATGTTATGGGAATGAGATTAATTCCTGGTTGTAGTAGGTTATTTACGGGGTTAGGATTTGTGAGTAAGGGGTTGGCTGTGTTAGTAATGAGGTTAGGGGTGTGTGAGGCTTGTCTTGGGTTAGCAATTCTTGTTAGAATGGTTCGGTATAAAGGGGTAGTGAGATCTTCTTCTGGCTTAGCTTGTAATTTTTAAATTATATTATTAGTATAACTAGTATGTAGGTCTTCCAAACTTAAGGTCCAAAAATATTTGGATAATATAATTTTAGTTTGTATATTTCAGCTTGCAATAGGTCAGTTTGTAGTTTAATTAGAATTTAAGCTTTGGGAGTTTAAGGTCTTGAGATTCAAGCGAACTGAATGGCACAGTTTAGTCCTTTGTGAGTATTACCAATAGTTGTTTTAAATTTCTTTTTTATTTTTTTAGTGTTGAGAACTGTTTGATGGTTAGGAAAAGGTCGTTATTCTTTTTAAATTTTATTTTGTTTTTAGGTGTAAGTTTTGTGATGGTCATGTTTTGGGCGGTTAGGGGATTTATAGGTGAAATAGTTGTACTAATATCTAGATTGGTGGTAACTTTTTTATCTATTTTTTATTTACACAACCAGGGGATGAGGGTCTTTAGTTTGAGGGATTGGTTTTTATCTGATTCTATAAGGAGGTTGATGTGTTTGATGAGATGCTTTGTTATTGTTTTGAGGTTTTTATGTAGGGATGTTGAGTTTAATATGATAAAAAAAGATCCTGGATTTTCTTTCTTTTTACTGTTAATTTTATTTATTTCGTTGGTTTTCTTTTATAGAAGAAGGGTTTTTTCATTTTATTTTTTAATGGAAGCTTCTTTAATTCCTATTTTGTTTTTGATTTTGTCTTGAGGCTATCAGCCTGAGCGGGTTCAGGCTGGGTTTTTGATTATTATATACACAGTAGTTGCTTCTATGCCTTTTTTAGTTAGGATTAGGTTTCTTTTGAATATTATAGGATCTGATAATTTTAATTGTCTTTTAGCGAGTCGGGGAGTTGGTGTGAGAATTGAGCTGATATTTTGATTTTTTATTATTTTAGGGTTTTTGGTTAAATTACCTGTGTTCATGCTTCATAGATGATTACCTAAGGCTCATGTAAAAGCTCCTGTAGGGGGGTCAATAATCTTGGCTGGGATTATATTAAAATTTGGTGGATTTGGACTATGACGATTTTTACCTGTGTTAGGTCGGGCTGATTCAGAGGTTCTTGAGTTTACTATAGTTTTTACTATGTGGGGAGGGTTAGTGTGTAGAATGATTTGTTTGTGTCATTATGATATGAAGGCAATGATTGCCTTTTCTTCAATTAGGCATATAAGAGCTGTGGTTTTAGGGATACTTACTTTTTATTGTATAGGTTGGATGGGGGGAGTAGCTATAATATTTATTCATGGGGTTTGTTCTCCTTGTTTGTTTGCTATGGCTAACTATAGGTATAAGTTTTCTGGAAGTCGAAGAATTTTTTTATGTAAAGGGCTACTAAAGGTTTGTCCTTTGATTTCTTTATTTTGGTTTATGTTTTGTTCATTTAATTTAGGTTGTCCTCCTTCTCTAAATTTTTTTAGAGAGGTTTTTTTATCATTAAGGGGATTGTGGTATAGGTGATATTTTATTTGTATTTTGATTTTTATAGTATTTTTAGGAGGAGCTTCTTCTGTATATTTATATTGTACGTTAAACCATGGTGCGCATTCATATGTTTTGCTAAGAAAGAGGGGTGTAAGTGATCGAATAAGACTTATAGGGGTGAGTTGTTGTTTTTTTCTATTTTTCTCTTTTTTTGTAATGGATTTTGTTTTTTGTTTATAAATATTTTATGTTTTAGTTTAAATAGAATGTAATGTTGTGGTCATTAAGGTAGCTTGTATAGCTAAGCGTAATTAAGCCTTTAAGTTATTAAAACTATTAGACTTCAAATCTTAAAAAGAAAAATGTTTTTCAGGGCTTGGATGAGTAAAAAGTATAAGTGTGTATAGTTGGTTTCGGCCCAGCAGGAGGATAAATTTCCTTTACTTTAGATTTATTGAAGTTTTTTGTGGTGTATAAACACATTGGCTTTTCACGCTGAAGAAGAAGAAATATTTCTTCCAGGCTCTGTTGGCAGTTGTTTGTCTTGAAAACAAGCTAAGGGTGTTCGAATCATCCGAGAGCTTATGACTTTTTTTATAGGTGGTTTATATTTTATGGGGGTTATTATAGGGGTTTCTGTTGCGTTGGCGGTTTTGGGGCTAATCATAGGGAAGAAAACTGTGGTTAATCGTGAAAAATTAACTTCTTTTGAGTGTGGGTTTGACCCTCTAAGAAGTGCACGAAGTAATTTTTCTTTACGATTTTTTTTATTGGCTATTGTTTTTTTGATTTTTGATGTTGAGTTAGCTTTGTTGGTACCTTTTTTTTATTCCTTAGGAATAGGGGTGTCCTTGCTATCTAGTTTATATTGTTTTTTGTTTGTGGTGGTTTTGTTTTTAGGACTAGTACATGAGTTTAATGAGGGGACTTTAAGTTGATTTGATGCTTAGTGGAGAGATTGAATAACGGGTAAATAGTTTATGGAGAATATGGGTTTTGTAAACCTAGGGGGCTGTTAATTTGGCTTTACCCTTATTTGTTCTTGGTATTGTGCCAGATAAATTGGGTTACCTTGATGAGGTAAAATATAAGGTTAGTCCTTCAATACTTTTAATTGTTGGAAAAATAGTTTAAGAAGAATATATTCTTGTCAGGTATAAGGTACTAATTTTTTTAGTTTTTTCCTTCAGAGTAGGTGTTTTGGCACAAGAGTTTTTGGTTCTCTAGGAGACAGGTCAAATTGTCACTTTGTAATTTGAAAATGAGCTCTATATTCTAAATTTAAGATAGTGAGCTGCAACCTCACAGATGAAATGTTATTTCTAGGGCCTAGTGAAAAGCTAGAATATTTTATTATAGAGCTTTAAAAGATAAGGATAGTTTAGAAAGGGTTGAATATTATTTGGCATAGTACTTTAAAGAAAAGGTTAGCTTTGCAAGCTAGAATTAGAGGAGTTCTCTTTATGCCTTAGTTTTTAAGTGTTTTAGATTGTTTTTGTAGTTTATAAAGAATTTAACATTGAAGCCGTTAAGGAGGATATTTTTCCCAAAGACAAGTTGATGTGGCAGATTAATGCGTGAATTTTCAAATATAAGATTTTTTTCTTCTTCAACAATGAATTTTCGATTTAGAAATGAATTAAAAAATAGATTAAGTGTGGTGAGAAGGGTTCGTGGGCTTTCTAGGGGTTCTGAGTATAAG